GCAATGGGTTGCCCGGGATTCGAACCCGGAACTAGTCGGATGGAGTAGATACTTTCTACCATTTAGATAAGTCAAGACCTCTCCCCAAACCGGGCTTGCATCTTTCATTGCACCCGGCTTTCCCTCTGTATGCATCTAAAACTCAGTTCCTTGATTAGACCAAAAGTGGAATCCTTAGTTTATTTAATCCTTACTCCAATCAAATTTCAGTAGAGAAATAAGGAAAAATTTTGTTAATTCTTCATTATTTATATTTTAGTAGATTAATTCTAATACAAATTTCCATTTACGTACTTTCCTAACGAATCAGTCATGATTGGCCAAATCAGTGATACAAATAATATCCAAATACCAAACCCTCTTTTTATGGAACCCGTGCGCACTAGAAGAAGTTCTTGGAAAGGTCAAGGAAAGAACTTGTTCTTCCACCGTAAAGAATTCTTCGAATAATTCCGAGCCAAATCTTTTCAAAAACGCTCTTACAGTACTTTTGTGTTTACGCGCTAAAGTTCTCGCACAAGAAAGTTGAAGTATATACTTTATTTGCGCCAAACGTTTTCTTTTTGAAGACCCACTATGATAATGAGAAAGATTTCTGTAGATACGGCCAAATCGGTCAATAATATCAGAATCTGATAAATCGATCCAAACGACCTTACTAATCGGATGCCCTAATATATTACAAAATTTGGCTTTAGCCAATGATGAAATCATTGGAATAATTGGAACAATAGTATCAAACTTCTTCATAGCATTATCGATTAGAAATGTATTTTCTAACATTTGATTCTGTACCCTTGAAGTATTTCGCCGCACACTTGAAAAATAACCGAGCAAGTCAAGGGACTGATTTGATAATTGGTTTCTATGGATTCTTCGTGGTTGAAACCACAGGTAAAAATAAGATTGCCAAAAATTTACAAAGTAATAGGTCCATTTACTCATCAAAAGAGACGTACCTTTTGAAGCGACAATTGCTTTTCCTTGATACCTAACATAATGCATAAAAGAATCCTTGAACATCCATCGATTGGCTTGAAAAGCCCTCGCCGGGGTTTCTATAAGAAGCTCTATTTTTCCATAGAAATAGATTCGTTCAAGAAGGGCTCTAGAAGATGTTGATCGTAAATGAGAAGATTGGTTACGAAGAAAGACAAATACGGATTCGTATTCACATACATGAGAATTATATAGGAAGAAGAATAATCTTTGATTTCTTTCTGAAAAAGAAGGATTGACTTTCTTTGAAGTACTAAGACTAGTCCAATTATGAAACTCGTGGAGAAAGAATCTTAATAAATGCAAAGACGAAGCATCTTTTAGCCAGTAGCGAAGAGCTTGAACCACGATTTCTAGATGGATTGGGTAAGGTATATGTATATCTAACATATAATTTAAATGGGAAATTTTGTCCTCTAAAAAAGAAAAAATTGAATGAATTGATCGGAAATTAGCGGATTTTACGATCTCGTTCCCTTTCTTTTGGCGCTTTTCTAGGGACGATAAGAATCGTAGCGAAAATGGAATTTCCAGAATGACCGAAAACCCTTCTGATATCCTTTGAAAATCCAAATTCTTTTTGCGCCCCAAAAGTGCATTTTGTTTAGAATCAGTCAGCGAATGAATCCAAAAATTTGGGTCGTAGATTCGAGTAAGTAAACGTTTCACAACGAGTAAGCTGAATTTGGTGTCATACCCTGCATTTTTCAACAAAATGCATCGATTTAAACCATGATCATGAGCAAGTGCATAAATATACTCCTGAAAGATAAGTGGATATAAGAAGTCGTGTTGTTGAAATCTATCGAGCTCTAAAGAGCTTTGAAATTCCTCCATTTTGAAGTGGATTTGAACCCAAGGTATAGGATTTTGGGAGTTCTCAAATGATACATAGTGCGATACAGTCAAAGCAAGGTATTTTTTTCTAGTAAGAAAGGAATAGATACCTCGGATACATGTAAACTTTTCAACAGATTCTCTATCCTCTCTTTTTCCATTTAATTGAATAGGAAAACAAGATGTTTAGAAATCTTTTATTTTTTCAACCCAATCGCTCTTTTGATTTTGGAAATTTTTTGATCAATATACTCGTTCTTATACACACACATCTCCATTCTGAAATGGAGAATACTAATAGTTAGGATTCATTAAAAAATCAAGAATCTGCTTATGGGATAAGCCCTTCCCGTCTCAGGCACTAATATAGTTTTAACGTCTAATTAGATCGGGTAATCGTTCAAATTAAGAACGGGAGCTCGTTGCGTTTTCTTTCCTTAGAATTTTCTTAAATGAATTGAAGCCCGAGGGCTCTATCCATTTATTCATTCGACCCAACTTGAAATTGAATACATTTTGTTTCCTTCCAATAAAGTTCAACAACGTTTTGTCCCGATCTGGAAAGAATCAAATATTTTCAGAACTCTTGATTGATACGACATGCTATTTTTTCCATTCATTCCCTTTTAGGATCAGTCGTGGTCTTCCAAACTTTACCGATGGTATGGATGAATCCCTCACTTCATCCCAATGTGTAAAAGATCCTAGTCGCACTTAAAAGCCGAGTACTCTACCGTTGAGTTAGCAACCCGAATAGAATAAAAAGTATGTAGATATAATCAGAATAAAAAGAAATGATTCGACGGGAGAATCAAAGCAGAAAAATACATTTTCGAATCGATTCAGAACATAAAACGCACTAACTCCGACGAAAATACAATCAATTTTTCACTAACCGAAAAACCCGAAATCAATGCTAAAATTGATAGATCATTCCTTCCTTATGTTCTTGTTATTTACGTTTTCAAGCAAAAATTTTTGTATCAAAGCGCATCCAACAAATCCCGTTTTTGAAGAAAGTAAAGTAAAAACCAAACCTATGAAATGGAAATAAATAGATCCGTTTATCATGATGCATTATATAGGTTGAATGCGTGGTTGTCAATATAACGGTTAAGAAAAGAATACAATGGAAAAAGATAACAAATTCAGTGGAAAAAATATATATAGATATATTCAAAAAAATACGGACTTGGGTTGGATTGGCACTACATAGATCGAAAAAAGTTTAGCTAGGGGAATAAAAACTAAGAAGTCTAAAAAGATCCGGCATTTATTCAATCAATGGATAAAAAAATATCGAAAAGTTCTACAAAGTTAGATACAATACCCCCTTTTTCCTTAATTTAATTCCATTTGATTTGATCGGGGCAAAGTTCTTTAAAAACCTCCGACTTCTTTAAAATGTCCCGAACAGTTTCTGTAGGCTGAGCACCCCTTTCAAGAAAATATAGAATAGTAGGAACGTTTAAATACGTTTGCTTCTTTATCGGATCATAAAAACCCACTTTCCGAAGATCTCTTCCTTCTCTTCGGGATCGAACATCAATTGCAACGATTCGATAAGTCGCACGTTGCTTTCTACCACATCGTTTTAAACGAAGTTTAACCATAACATTCCTCAAATTTGGAACCCCTATGGAATTGATTCAATTATGGAATCATGAATAGTCATTGGTTCAGTCGATACATAGACATAATAATCCATATTTTTCTTCTATATATAGATGCTAAAGATTTTTCTTAATAAATTTTAGCAAGACGCCGTCTTTATCTTGTATAATTTCTTCTTAGAGTAGAAAAGCGAATTCTTTATTTTGAATAAATCTTAGCAAGACCTTATCCTTTATTATATCAGTGGAAGATTGTTTCTAGGAACCATCTATTTAGTAATTGAGATATTTATCAAGATATCAAGATATAATAAAAAAGAAACTTACTTAGATAAAAAAGAAACTCCCTTCGAGAGATCGAAACCCCATTTTTAACTGTTGATTGGTTACAACGTTCCTTTTTGTTAACCGTTGAATTCGCTCCGTCGTTCGTTGAAGCGCGCTCTGACTCCATGCCAGAATCCAAGCTCTGCATCATAGCTTGGACCATCAATAGGCATTTTAATACAAGAAAAAAGAACGAAATACTCTGAGACGTTCGAACTGAAAATGGAATATCCATTACAGTTTTTTTCTTCCCTAGGACTTCGAATCTCAAGAAGAAAGGCAATCTCCATTCGGATCAAATGAATATGCCCTGGGACGAAAGGGATCGAACCTTCGATTACCGGGACCAAAACCCGTCGCCTTACCGCTCGGCTACGCCCCATTTGAACGTTTATTTTATTTATTCAATTCTCATTTTATTGTTGAAATATCTCTTTGTCAAGTACTCTCCAAATATCGAGCAAAAAGTTTACGATAAGCTATTTAAGATAAGAGAGAATAGAATTATCTAGATTCGAGATTCGTGCTAGGAATTTGACACGTGTAGATATAGAATTCGACTGAATTTATTGATCATTACATAGAATCTAATTAAAATAGTAGATGAAAATATGATTTCTTCTATTCGCCTTTGAGAAGTGGAGGATTTTTGATTGGGCAGGTTCAAAGAAAAAGAAGGATTTTTTTGTCTACCTTACTTTCTTCAGTTTTCCTTCTATCAAGAACTCAATCAAATTGCAATTATCGCCAAGAATAAAATGTCTGCTATGCTTAATATCTTTAGTTTGATCTGTATCTCTTCTCATTCTGCCCTTTATCCGAGTAGTCTTTTCTTTGCCAAATTGCCCGAGGCCTATGCTTTTTTAAATCCAATCGTAGATATTATGCCCGTCATACCCCTGTTCTTTTTTCTTTTAGCCTTTGTTTGGCAAGCTGCTGTAAGTTTTCGATAAGAGCTTTAAGACTATCTTAGACTATCCTAGAAAATTCATGAGTTCTTCGAGAAAAATTCATCACGATTGATAAGATCAAATAAGTCTTTGCAGCATTAACCTTTGATTCAAACATTGAAATTATTGGATAGCCGCGAGAAATCAAATCCGGCTCGCCACATTTCCCCATTCTGACCTTTTTCCCGTGAAAGGCCTTAATTTAGATTGTCTTTTATATTTTAGACAGGGTTAGGGTCCCATACCAATCTCTAATTATGAGTATAAAGTCATTTTGGGGAATCACAGACTCTTATTAGAAATGAATTTGAATTTCTTAGACTTATTTTTTAGTTCGAGAAAGCACTTCAGTTCTTGGTGGTAAAATAGAATAGGTGGGATAAAAATGGACGATCTATTCTCTTTTCTCGTTTTTTCCAAAAATGCTCTTGGAGATTGTGTCATGCTTACGCTCAAACTTTTCGTTTATACAGTAGTAATATTCTTTGTTTCGCTCTTCATCTTTGGATTCCTATCTAATGACCCAGGACGTAATCCTGGACGTGAAGAATAAAGGTTTTTTCGTTTTTCTCACTTTATTTTTTCCTTTTCTTAGGATTTTTCGCTAGTCCACAGGTTTAACGAGGAAAAAGGGGTTTGCTAAATTTGAAAGAAAAAGCAAATAGCAAGTCATTGACGAAAACGGAAAGAGAGGGATTCGAACCCTCGGTACGAATAACTCGTACAACGGATTAGCAATCCGCCGCTTTCGTCCACTCAGCCATCTCTCCCTATTGAAATAGATAATTATAAGTATTAATAGGTTCCATTCCACATGAAATAAGGATTATAAAAAGTCTTTCTTTCCCCTTCTTTATTTTTATTATTTTTATTATAAAGATATGTAAAACGTTTATTAGCTATTCCATTTCCATTCAAGTAAAAATTCAAAAGATATAATACAAAGAAAAAAATAAAGGACCTCCTGGCTTTTATTTTTTTCAAAGCGCCCTTTTAGTTTCACGGCCCGGCCCGGTCACTACCCAACCGGGCCTTTTTTGTTCCAGCAAATTCTAGCTAAATTTCTCTTATTTGAAAACAAAAAAGGCTGACTATTTTTTTTTATTGAAAGCAAGACCAAAAAGGCCTATTCCAATACTATATAGAGAACTTCTTCGATAAAAAGTACCCTTTCCTATTCATTTTTCTTCCTTTTTTCGTTACTTGACTGCTTTTCGAGAATAAAGACAATGAAACTTTACACACTGCCATTTTCTCTTTGGTAAGCCGTATCTAGACACTAGTCCCGCAAAAGAAAGGCTAGAACTTGGTAGTGTTATTTATTTAAGCCCTCGTCTCCGCATCTCATAAAATAGAAAACCCTTTTGCAAAACGTTATCCCTCGAATTTTCATGATTTTTTATGATCCTATCTTGATTTGATTACGCCCAATTCCCCGGGTCGACAAAAGGCCCCTTTGTATATAATAATGTCATTGTAGCGGGTATAGTTTAGTGGTAAAAGTGTGATTCGTTCTATTAACCTCCTTAATAGTTAAGGGGTCTTTCGGTTTCAATTAATATTCCGAGCAAAAACTTTATTTCTTAAGAGGATTTAATCCTTTCCCTCTGAATAATACATTCGGGAAAAAATAAATTCTCGCGATTTCCATCCAAAGGTCACTTAAAAATGAAAAAATTGGATTCTGAACTTGCGAAACAAAATTTTTAAATTGGATCAATACTTTCAATTGAATGAGTACAGCGTCCATGGATGAAGATAGAAAAGTCTATTTCTAATCGTAACTAAATCTTCAACTTTTGTTTTGATTTGTCGAGCAAAAATGGAAGCAAAATAGCTATTAAATGATGACTTTAGTTTACTAGAGACATCGCCATATGATTTTAGCTCGGTGGAAACAAAATATTTTTCCTATTCGGATCCTTTCAAACAAATAGAAATAGAGAACGAAGTAACTAGAAAGATTGTTATGATCGCCTTCTTCTAGAGGGATCATCTAGAAAGCGAATCGTTTTGAATGTCTTCAGACAAAAAGCTGACATAGATGGTATGGGTAGATTTTTTTTAAGTTGGTTCACATCTTATCCTAGATCTAGGAATTTTTCCATCTTCCATACAGGAGCCGAATGAAAGCAAAGTTTCATGTTCGGTTTTGAATTAGAGACGTTCAAGCTGCTGAATTGGCGTCGACTATAACCCCTAGCCTTCCAAGCTAACGATGCGGGTTCGATTCCCGCTACCCGCTCTCTATCCTCTATTATCTAGTCGATTATTTGCTTAAGAAATCCATCCTTCATCATTGAAAATACAATTTACAAAATTCTCTCAAAAAAGACGATTATTATTATAGTCTTCGTATTTGAAATAAGAGACGGGAAAGTCAAAATACGAAAAATCCCAATGAAAAGCGTCCATTGTCTAATGGATAGGACAGAGGTCTTCTAAACCTTTGGTATAGGTTCAAATCCTATTGGACGCAAATTTTTCTATCGATTTTTTGAGATTTTGCTAGTAAGAACGAGAGTTTGAATGATTTGAATCCAAGACGCTTGATTTGTAATAGGAGTGCGCCATTTTTGTATGCTGCGTCTTACTGGAGCTCCATCTGTTTTTGAATAGCGTTTTTCAAAATATCTTCTGCTTCCTCGGTGAATGTCTTGGTAGAAGATATGATTTCTTGAAACTGCGGTTTATCTTCTTTTAAATATTTACGTAACTTATCAAGAAATTTATTTACCTGGCCAATTTCTAACGAATCGAGATAACCGTTTGTT